ATCAGATCTTGGTAACTAAGTATTTACAACTTGACAATTTAAAACAAACCTCTCAAGTCCTTAAATGTAAATATTATTTAATGGATGAAAATGGAAAGATTTATAATCCCGATTTCTGTAGTAACCTCGTTTTGAATCCTTTTAATTTGCATTGGTTTTTTCTTCATTACAATTTTTGTGACGAGACATCTACAAAAATGCGTCTTGGACAATTTCTTTGTGAAAATGTATGTATAACCAAAAATGGATTGCACTTAAAATCGGGTCAAGTTCTAATTGTTCAGTTTGATTCTGTAGTAATAAGATCGGCTAAGCCCTGTTTGGCTACCCCAGGAGCAACAGTTCACGGTCATTATGGGGAAATCATTTCTGAAGGGGATACGTTAGTTACATTTATATATGAAAAATCGAGATCGGGCGATATAACGCAGGGTCTTCCAAAAGTGGAACAAGTCTTAGAAGTTCGTTCGGTTGATTCAATATCAATGAATCTAGAAAAGAGAATTAATGGTTGGAACGAACGTATAAAAAAAATTCTTGGAATTCCGTGGGGATTCTTGATTGGGGCTGAGTTAACTATAGCGCAAAGTCGTATCTCTTTGGTTAATAAGATCCAAAAGGTTTATCGATCGCAGGGGGTGCAGATCCATAATAGGCATATCGAAATTATTGTACGGCAAATAACATCCAAAGTCTTGGTTTCAGAGGATGGAATGTCTAATGTTTTTTTACCCGGAGAACTAATTGGATTGTTTCGAGCAGAACGGACGGGTCGCGCTTTGGAAGAAGCGATCTGTTACCGAACTATCTTATTGGGAATAACGAAAGCATCTCTGAATACCCAAAGTTTTATATCCGAAGCAAGCTTTCAAGAAACTGCTCGAGTTTTAGCAAAAGCAGCTCTACGAGGCCGTATTGATTGGTTGAAAGGACTAAAAGAAAACGTTGTTCTGGGGGGTATGATACCCGTTGGTACTGGATTCAAGGGATTCGTACACCGTTCAAATCAACATAAGAGCATTGGCATTCCCTTGAAAATAAACAATAAGAATATATTCGAGGGACAAATGAGAGATATTTTGTTTTACCACAGAAAATTTTTTGATTCTTCTTTTTCAAAGAATTAAAGACTTTAGGTGAGAGATCAAAACAACAATGATTTGGGGGATTTAACAGAAGAGAGTCATTCTTTTTATTTAGCTTTCTTATTATTATTATTTAATTTAGTAATGTAATAAAAAAAATAACGAATAGAAAGGAATTAAAGGTTTGGGTTGTGTATCAATGACCAATCCACGTTAAAAAAGAACGTTCCGTTGGAACAATTTTTTATTTCAGGATACCTCATCTCTTTATTAAAAAAAAGAGTTTAAAGTGTGTGGAGAAATGACAAGAAGATATTGGAACATCAATTTGGAAGAGATGATGGAAGCGGGAGTTCATTTTGGTCACGGTACTCGAAAATGGAATCCTCGAATGTCACCTTATATCTCCGCAAAATGTAAGGGTATTCATATTATAAATCTTACCAGAACTGCTCGTTTTTTATCAGAGGCTTGTGATTTAGTTTTTGATGCAGCAAGTAAAGGAAAACAATTTTTAATTGTTGGAACAAAAAATAAAGCAGCTGATTCAGTAGCATGGGCTGCAATAAGGGCTCGATGTCATTATGTTAATAAAAAGTGGCTGGGGGGTATGTTAACGAATTGGTCCACTACAGAAACAAGACTTCATAAATTCAGGGACTTAAGAATGGAACAAAAGGCGGGGAGACTCACTCGTCTACCGAAGAGAGATGCCGCGGTGTTGAAGAGACAATTATCTCATTTGCAAACCTATCTGGGCGGAATTAAATATATGACAGAGTTACCTGATATTGTAGTCATCGTTGATCAACAAGAAGAATATACGGCCCTTCGAGAATGTATTACTTTGGGAATTCCAACGATTTGTTTAATCGATACAAATTGTGACCCCAGTCTCGCCGATATTTCGATTCCGGCAAACGATGATGCTATATCTTCAATTCGATTAATTCTTACCAAGTTAGTATTTGCAATTTGTGAAGGTCGTTCTAGCTATGTAAGAAATCCTTGATTTTATTATGAAATCAACACTTAAATTCTGACTCGTTTATAGTAAAATTGGTTACTATTTTTAAATATAAAAACCTATATAAAAAAGACTGGGAATATTATGTGATTAATCGGTATCCTAAATATCTAAATATCAAATTCAATTAAATAAAAAACGTCGACAAGTCGAGAAAGAGATAGATGGTTGAATCAAAATAATTTTTTTTAGTTATATTTCTGTCAGAGGACAATATGAATATTCTATTATATTCAATCAACACACTAAAGGGGTTATATGATATGTCTGGTGTGGAAGTAGGTCAACATTTTTATTGGCAAATAGAGGGTTTCCAAATTCATGGACAGGTACTTATAACCTCTTGGGTTGTAATTGCTATCTTACTAGGGTCAGCTGCTATAGCTGTTAGGAATCCACAAACCATTCCGACAGGTGGTCAGAATTTCTTTGAATATGTCCTTGAATTCATTCGAGACGTGAGCAAAACCCAAATTGGCGAAGAATATCGTCCTTGGGTTCCCTTTATTGGAACTATGTTTCTATTTATTTTTGTTTCTAATTGGTCAGGGGCCCTTTTGCCTTGGAAAATCATACAATTACCTCACGGGGAGTTAGCCGCACCCACGAATGATATAAATACTACTGTTGCTTTAGCTTTACTCACGTCAGTAGCCTATTTCTATGCGGGTCTTACAAAAAGGGGGTTGGGTTATTTTGGTAAATACATTCAACCAACTCCAATTCTTTTACCCATTAACATTTTAGAAGATTTCACAAAACCTCTATCACTTAGTTTTCGACTTTTTGGAAATATATTAGCGGATGAATTAGTAGTTGTTGTTCTTGTTTCTTTAGTACCTTTAGTGGTTCCTATACCTGTCATGTTCCTCGGATTATTTACAAGTGGGATTCAGGCTCTTATTTTTGCAACTTTAGCTGCAGCTTATATAGGCGAATCCATGGAGGGTCATCATTGATTAGTCGTAGGAAGAGTCGATTTTTTGATTTAGACCCAACCCTGTGTGGCTCACGAGACTCTATTCTATATTCTATCGAGATTTAGAGCCTCTAAATAGACAAATAGATAGAATCTAATGGTAATAGAAAAAATATATTATGTTCGAGATATATAAATAAAGTAGTTGTTTAAATGATTATAGGTTCGTTTTTTGAAATTCCTTTTTGTAGATTAGATGTTTCGAAGAATGATTCTAAAATCCGATTGAATTTAAGATACATTAGGCGGTTTACGTTATATAATAAACATATGTATATTTGATATTAGATATTGACAAGTTATATATGAATGAATATTTAATTTGCACTACTTGAATTTGGATATAGATGCCAACCGAAGTCTTTCCGTTTGTTTCGTTTATAACTGTGAATTGAAAAAAAAAGAAACAGGTAAAATAAAGAAAAAGAGCGAAGAAGGCTTAGACTTAGAAAAAGGAAATGGAGAAACTAAAGTTGGATTGATTCATAAAGACTCGACAATTAGTAACTAAAAAAACTGAAGCCTTTCTAATGATAATGATCTAATGATTAAAAAATCTTATTTAATTATTATTAATAGATAGATAGAATTTAATCCACTATTTATTATTAATCTAAATTCGGCATTTTAAATTATTTCTACGGGATAGAGATTACAATTAAATAATTAAGTCCTAATTCATTGGTTGATTGTATCATTAACCATTTCTTTTTTTTGTGTGTGAGGAACTTATCTATCATGAATCCACTGATTTCTGCCGCTTCCGTTATTGCTGCTGGATTGGCTGTAGGGCTTGCTTCTATTGGACCTGGAGTTGGACAAGGTACTGCTGCAGGCCAAGCTGTAGAAGGTATTGCGAGACAGCCCGAGGCAGAGGGGAAAATACGAGGTACTTTATTACTGAGTTTAGCTTTTATGGAAGCTTTAACAATTTATGGATTGGTTGTAGCACTAGCCCTTTTATTCGCAAATCCTTTTGTTTAAGCCGAGAAACAGAAAAGAAATATGAGACATACGTATTTCTTTTATGGTCTTGGACGTACAGGCTGTTTTTCGCATTATATTAAAATTTCGCCCCTACACAATTACTTATACTTATTCGTTCAGAAAATAACCCAAGGGAAGGACTGATTTGAAGATGAAGAATTAGTGTTACCCACTCCTTTTCTTTCTTCCTTCCCCTTACTTAGTCCAAAGCGTAAGTGCTCCAACAAAGGAGTTATTTCGCAATTCACATGAAACCAAGTAACTAAATTCGATTTTTTCAATTAATTCGAATAAAAAGGAATTTGAGTGTTATTGGGAATCTCAATTGAAAAACGAAAATTAAGGAAATAACTTTCAAACCTATTTTCTATTTAGATTTAGAATTAGAAGTAGTAAATAAATGAAGCAATACAATGATTTTTTAGTTTATCTATAAAAGGAGATCGTATGAAAAATGTAACCGATTCTTTCGTTTTCTTGGGTCACTGGCCATCCGCCGAGAGTTTCGGGGTTAATACCGATATTTTAGCAACAAATCTAATAAATCTCAGTGTAGTGATTGGTGTATTGATCTTTTTTGGAAAGGGAGTGTGTGCGAGTTGTTTATTTCAAGAATAGGTTGGATTACACCAGCTGTACCTCTTTTCTCTTTATAACTGGGGTCGAAAGGTGCATGATTTCGCGAATTACTTCTGAATAAAAAAATTTATATGTAAGAACCATAGCATTTCGCGAGTTGTTGGTAAATATACTTTGATTCTCTATCAACCAATAATGTGGGCCCATTAACATGGTTAAAACTAAATCGTTTGAAGTCCAGGCACAGGAGTGTATTCTTTCTACCACTATGTTAATACTTTTTTTGAGATAGTTTAAAATAAAAAAGTTAGAAATTTATCGATATAGAGCACTCATGGCGATA